TGAATCTATTAAATCTAGATAAAAAAAGACAAAATAATTTCGAATAGAATCTTTTAAAACAAAGAGGAAAATAGAATATACTCCTGTTGCAGCTGATACTGCTGTTTTCTTGATCTACCCGAAGCTTTAATTCTTAACGTATAATCCCAATTTAGGTTGAATAGTAGTCCATTATTATCTAATTATATTCTATAAATAGATAATAAGAAATTACTAAAAAGATTAATACAAAAAAGAAAATATACGAAGAAATTCGCCCCCCCCCCACATATTTGACAGCCTCTCCTATAAAAAAACTGGAAATCCCAATTCCATTTGGAATTCCATCAATTACTTGTCTATCAAAAAAATAATTGAATTTAGCTACCTTTCTTACACTCGCAATTAAAGATACTTCAAAAAAAGCATCTATATAACCACGATTATATGACCAATCATATATAACATTTATGATTTTATCAGCAATAATTTTTTTAGGAACACTTTTTTGAAATAAATTAAATAAGTTCAAATTTTGTAAAGATGAAAAAACTGGTTTATAGAAAAAAGACGCTATAAATATTCCGAAAAAAGCTATACTCACCGAAAAAGTTGCATTTGTAAAAAATTCATACCAATCCACTGAATTCTTTGAATTTTGATGTAAAAGGTCTATAGACGGAATTAACAATTTAGATAAAATATCCAAATCGATTGGTTCTTGGCTGAAAGAAATTCCTATGTACCCGACGAAGAAAGTAAATAGTACTAATACAAGCATAGAAAATAGCATAGTATTGTCTGATTCATGAGGATAAAAAAACGGAATGTTTTTAGTACCAAAATAGGTACTATCAAGAAAAAGACGTCTTATGCTTTTGACATTTCGATTAATTCGATGTGAATATGTCCTCTTCCGAAAAAAAGAAGTCCTTTCATTATTATTAGTTGTTAATAAAGCTAATAAATGAATTTTGTTTTTTAATTTTTTTTTTTCTTCTTTGCCCCATAAAGATATTGAATAGAAAGAACTATTTTTCTTTCCATTGAAATTTTGAAAATGAACGTTTAAATATCCTTCAAAAACAAGTAAATAGATTCGAAACATATAAAATGCAGTTAATCCTGCTGTGGAACAAGCTATTATTGCGAAAATTGGTGAATACAACCAACTATCATTTAGAATCTCATCCTTGGACCAAAAACAAGCAAAAGGTGGAATACCGCAAAGAGAAAGTGTACCTATTAAAAAAGCGGTTTTTGTAATTGGGGCATGTTTTGTTAAACCGCCCATAAGAACCATATTTTGACTTTTATCTGGAGAATATCCAACAATAGCTTCCATTGAATGAATAATGGATCCAGATCCTAAAAATAACAATGCTTTTGAATAAGCATGAGTAATCAAATGAAATAAAGCGGCTCGATAAGAGCCCATACCTAAAGCTAACATCATATAACCCAATTGAGACATTGTAGAATAGGCCAAATTTTTCTTAATATCTTTTTGAGCAATAGCTAAAGTAGCTCCTAATACTACTGTTATTATACCTATCAACGCTATTACACTCATTATGGGGGGTATAACTATGAAAAGAGGAAGAAGTCGAGCTACAAGAAAAATTCCTGCTGCTACCATAGTAGCAGCATGGATAAGAGCGGAAATAGGAGTAGGACCTTCCATAGCATCTGGTAACCATACATGAAGAGGGAATTGGGCAGATTTCGCAACTGATCCGCAAAATAACAAGAGGGCGCACAAAGTAACAAAAAAAAGATTCACCTCATTCTTATAAATTAAGTTGTTGAATATTTGAAATAAATCCCGAAATTCCAAACTACCCGTTATCCAATAAAAACCTAAAATTCCTAATAATAAACCAAAATCCCCCACACGATTAGTTACAAACGCTTTTTGACAAGCATTTGCTGCAATAGGACGTGTGAACCAAAAACCTATTAATAGATAAGAACACATTCCAACCAATTCCCAAAAAATATAAACTTGTATCAAATTTGAACTAGTAACTAATCCTAACATTGAAGTATTAAAAAAACTCAAATAAGTAAAAAATCTCAAATAGCCTTGATCATGAGACATGTAACTATCACTATAAATTAGAACTAGAATCCCAACAGTAGTGATTAATATTGACATTATAGAAGTAAGTGAATCAATCAAGTAGCCAAACTCTAAAGAAAGATCATTATTTATAGTCCAAGACCATACATATTGATAGATAGAACTATTCTCGATTTGATGAATAGATAGATCGATCGAAAAAATCATAACTATCATTAACAATAAAATACTAGGAAAAGCCCACATACGGCGAATATTTTTTGTTGCCGTAGGAAAAAGTAGAAGTCCTACCCCTATTAAAATAGGAACTGGAAGTGGGATGAAAGGTATGATCCATGAATATTGATGTATATATTCCATACAAAAAAAAAATAAAGAATAAAAAATATTTTGATTCTTGATGAATTTTGTTTCTTATTCATTTGTTTTATCTCTTTTGTAAAGGGGTTCGGTTAATAAAAAGTGGATAAATAAATCGAATTTTATATTCTTAATTGTTCTGAATCTTTGCACAATCGTTCCAATATTGGAAAGTACAAAATCAAAATCGGCCAATAACCAAATTCCTAAGTGAAAAAAAAAAATCTTATTATTTTCATTAAAAGTAATATTAATTATTAATTATTTTAAGTAATATAAATAACTACGTTAGTCATTTATATATATATATATTAATAAAAATGACTATTAATAAATAATGAAATTAAATAATAATAAAGAAAATCAAAATTTTGATCGATAGAGTGAGGGTGGGGATAAATCATTATACCAAAACGAAGAACATTTGTTTATTTTGATATAAATTATAAAAACAATATCAATTAGTTTCTTTTTGAACTAATTGATTCTTTTACATTACAATTTACAATAAAAAGAGATCCATAGATATAGATCTATTATCTATGAAATATTTGGAAAAGGTTTATAATATTCAATGTTTTTACTTTAGATAGAAAAAAGAAAGAGGGAATTAAGATAAATAAGACATACGGCTAATTACAGAATAATTCGTTTTCATTTACAGAACAAATGTCTTTCACATCAAACTATAGTAATAAAAAAGCTATCCTAATTGTATGGCAGTTCCAAAAAAGCGCACTTCTATATCAAAAAAAAATATTCGTAAAAATGTTTGGAAAAAAAAGGGATATTGGACAGCATTGAAAGCCTTTTCATTAGCTCAATCCATTTTTACAGGTAAATCCAAAAGTTTTTTTTGTAACAAATAAAAATGTTGGATTGGAATAATATAAATTAGCTCGATTCAAAGAGTATTCTTTCATACTTATTTTATACTAATACTAGTATAGAACATATATTTAGAATATATTATCTATATAATATATTCTAAATATATAGAATCTAATTTTTTCATTTTTTTGAATGTAGTGTTAAATTTGAAAACGAACACTGGAAAAAAAAAAAAAATAATAATAATAATAGAAATTCATATAGAAATCAAATTATACTAAATGTTTAGTAAAGAAATGTACTAAAATAAATAGTGCACTTTAAGCGATTCTTTCAATCTCGACGATTGACTAAAGAGTTGGTTATTATGATTTCGAGTAAGCCGCTATGGTGAAATTGGTAGACACGCTGCTCTTAGGAAGCAGTGCTAGAGCATCTCGGTTCGAGTCCGAGTAGCGGCATGGCATCTTTTCAAATTTGAAAAGAAGAAGTCCTATAATGAATTTAATGAATTCAATTCCCTATTTCTATTCCTAGTATTCATACCTTTTTTATTTTCATTATAGATATTTATTTTCATCATAGATATGATATTTTCAACTTTAGAGCATATATTAACTCATATATCGTTTTCCGTCATATCAATTGTTATTTCAATTCATTTGATAACCTTATTAGTCAATGAAATCGTAGGATTATATGATTTGTCCAAAAAAGCCATGATAATAACTTTTTTCTGTGTAACAGGATTGTTAATTACTCGTTGGTTTTTTTCGGGCCATTTACCATTTAGTGATTTATATGAATCACTAATCTTTCTTTCATGGGGTTTTTCCATTTTTCATATGGTTCCGTGTTTTAAAAAGGAGAAAAACCTTTTAAGTACAATAATCGCACCAAGTGTTATTTTTACCCAAGGCTTTGCGACTTCGGGTCTTTTAACCAAAATGCATCAATCGGTAATATTAGTACCTGCTCTACAATCCCATTGGCTAATGATGCACGTAAGTATGATGATATTGGGCTATGCAGCTCTTTTATGTGGATCATTATTATCAGTAGCGATTTTAGTCATTACGTTTCAAGAAGCCATCCAAATTCTTGCTTTTACCAAGAATTTGGATTTTTTAAATAAATCGGTGGATTTTGTCGAAATAAAATACATGAATATGAATGAAAAAAACAATGTTTTAAGAAAAACATCTTCTTCTCGAAATTATTATAGGTCTCAATTTATTCAACAATTGGACCGTTGGGGTTATCGTATTATTAGTCTGGGTTTTTTGTTTTTAACGATAGGTATTCTTTCAGGAGCAGTATGGGCTAACGAGGCATGGGGGTCCTATTGGAATTGGGATCCAAAGGAAACTTGGGCCTTTATTACTTGGACCATATTCGCGATTTATTTACATACTAGAAAAAAGAAAAAATTTGAAGGTGTAAATTCTTCAATAGTGGCCTCTATCGGATTTCTTATAATTTGGATATGTTATTTGGGGATCAATCTATTAGGAATAGGACTACATAGTTACGGTTCATTTACATCTAATTAAATTTCAATGAGTAAAGAACCTGAGAAATCAAAATATGGAAAGCATATAAATATATACTTTCCATAAATCGTGGAGAACCCTTTCAATCAAGTAATGATAATGATTCAAGGGGTTCTCACAAACAACAAACATATTGGATTATCATTTCCATTTTTGGAAGTGAATCGAACAGAAAAATCTTCTTTTTCATAAGGTTTTTTTCTCTTTTTGATTCATTTATTCATGAAAATGCTCTATCAAAAATGAGCTAGAATAGCTTCAACCTTGTCAACCGAGAATGAAAAAATGAAATCCGGATAAATACCAATACCTATTATGGGTATAAGGATAGAAATCGAAATAAATAATTCTCTCGGCCCAGAATCAAAAAAATAAGAGTTTGGTGTATTAAAAAACTTGTATCCATAGAACATCTGCCGTAAGATAGATAATAAATAAATAGGAGTTAATATCATTCCAATTGCGGTTACAAAAGTAATTAGTATTTTCATCATGAAAAGATATTTTTGACTAGTAATTATTCCAAAAAAAACGATCAATTCGGCAACAAAACCGCTCATGCCCGGCAATGCAAGAGAAGCCATCGATAAGATAGTGAAAATCGTGAATATTTTTGGCATTGGGATAGCCATTCCGCCCATTTCGTCAAGATAAAGAAGACGTAGTCTATCATAACTAGTTCCTGCCAAGAAAAAAAGCGCAGCGCCAATAAATCCATGCGATATTATTTGTAAAATGGCCCCGTTGAGCCCAGTATCACTTATAGAACCAATCCCTAGAATTATGAAACCCATATGAGATACCGAAGAATAAGCTATTCTTTTTTTTAAATTACGTTGACCAAAAGATGTTGAAGCGGCATAGATTATTTGAATAGAACCTAATATCATTAACCAGGGGCAAAATATTGAATGAGCGTGGGAAAATAATTCCATATTAATTCGAACCAACCCATATGCTCCCATTTTTAATAAGATTCCGGCTAAAAGCATACAAGTGCTGTAATGTGCCTCTCCGTGGGTATCTGGTAACCATGTATGTAAGGGTATAATCGGCGATTTGACAGCAAAAGCAATAAGAAATGCCATATAGAATATGATTTCTAGCGCCACGGGATACGATTGATTAGTTAATGTTTCAAAATTTAATGTTGGTTCATTAGAACCATATAAACCGATACCCAGAATTCCCATTAATAAAAAAACAGAACCTCCTGCAGTGTACAAAATAAACTTTGTAGCTGAATACAAACGTTTCTTTCCCCCCCACATGGCTAAAAGTAGATAAACGGGAATTAATTCCAATTCCCACATGATGAAAAAAAGTAAAATGTCTCGAGAAGAAAATGGTCCGATTTGACCGCTATACATTGCTAACATCAGGAAATAGAATAATTGGTATTCTCGAGTAACCGGCTGAGCCGCTAAAGTGGCTAAAGTAGTTATAAATCCCGTCAGTAAAATAGGTCCTATAGAGAGTCCATCTATTCCCAATCTCCAGTAAAAATCAAAAAAATGGATCCATTTATAATTCTCCGTCAGTTGAATTAGTGGATCATCCAATTGGAAATGATAACAAAATGCATAGGTTGTTAGAAGGAGATCGATTAAGCATATACAAATGCTATACCACCTAATTACCTTATTTCCCCTATGAGGGAATAAGAAAATTAAGGAACCTGCGGCTATTGGGAAAACTACAACTATTGTTAACCAAGGAAAATAATTCGTCATAAAAATAAGATACACTTGGGCCAGAAAAACCCGTGCTCAAAAAAATATTTTGTATTTTTTTGAGCACGGGTTTTTGCCAGTAAAAAAAAAAACGTATTCGTGTGGTGTTTTTTGAAACGTATCAATAAGCTAGACCCATACTTCGAGTTGTTTCAGGTCCTAAATAAACTCGAACACTTAAGAAATCCGTCGGACAAGCGGACTCACACCTCTTACAACCAACACAGTCCTCTGTTCTTGGGGCAGAAGCTATTTGCTTAGCTTTACATCCATCCCAAGGTATCATTTCTAATACATCTGTGGGACAAGCTCGGACACATTGAGTACATCCTATACATGTATCATAAATCTTTACTGAATGTGACATTGTATCTATAGTAATTTTTGAACATAAAAAATGAAAAATTATCGATCTAGTAAACTCGTAAATGAATCATATATTTATATACCAGATGAATCAATGATTTGTTATAATATTGTTCATCAAAAAAGATGTCTAGATAAATTTAGAAGAAGGAATAGAAGAGGACCAGGATACTTTGATTTCTATTGAATTGAATTTTTTTTATTAATTATGATTAATTAATGCTATTTATTCAACAAATTCGATTGATTGATACGGGTTGATTTTCTGTTACGAGCAATTGCGGAAACAATAGCCAGTCCGATAGCTGCTTCAGCGGCTGCAATAGCTATAACAAAAATTGAAAAAATATTTCCTTTTAATTGGCGATTATCAAAAAAATCACAAAAAGTTACGAGATTTATATTAACGGCATTCAGTATAAGTTCAAGACACATAAGGGCTCTAACCATATTTCGGCTCGTGATCAATCCATAGATACCAATAGAAAATAAATAGGCACTCAAAACAAGTACATGTTCGAGCATCATTGACCAACTCCTTATTAATTTTGATTCATTTCAATATGAACAACAATTCAACAGATTCAATTGACTAAAGAATATATCGGCAAAAAAAAAAAAAAAAAATCTTGATTTATATTACTAATTCTATAAAGATTTCTTACTGGCGAGCTACGACAATTGCACCTATCAAAGCAACTAAAAGAATTATTGAAATTAGTTCAAATGGAAGAAAAAAATCGGTTGATAAACGAATTCCAATTTGTTGACTAATACTTATCAAATCTTGCTCAATAATCTGATTTGGTCTTGTAGTCCAAATAATTCCGTACCATGAAGTATCTGGAATAATAGTTATTAGTGAAACAAAAATACTTGTACAAACTATCAAAGTAATTCCATCCCCAACAGTCCAAAGATTAAAATCTTGGTAATATTCGGAACTATTCATGAACATCACAGCAAATATGATTAAAATGTTAATAGCTCCCACGTAAATAAGTAGCTGTGATGCAGCTACAAAATGGGAGTTTGATAAAATATATAATAAGGATATACAAACAAGAACCAGTCCCAACGAAAAAGCAGAAAAAATAGGGTTGGTAAGTAATACTACTCCTAGACTTCCTAATATAATACCCGATCCCAGAAAGACTAAAAGAAAATCGTGTAGCGTTTCAGGCAAATCCATTATATGTAAAAAAAAAAAAGACAAAGAAATCGAAATTTCATGACCGTATTGATATGACCAGGAAAAAAATCCTAAAAAATCCTAAGGAGTTTGAATTGATTGATATATAGTTACAATTAGATAATCAATGTCATTCCAGTCCTTATACTAAAGAGTAGTTTCAAACTATATTAAAACAAAAATATATAAAGTAGATATAACATATAAATTCTTAATTTTTATTTTTTTATTTGAATTGTATAATCATCAATTACTGACATTGGTAAACGGCCCAAAGCAATTTGATTATAGTTCAATTCGTGACGATCATAAGTTGAAAGTTCATATTCTTCAGTCATTGATAAACAATTTGTTGGGCAATACTCAATACAGTTACCACAAAAAATACAGATTCCGAAATCAATACTGTAATTTAGCAATCGTTTCTTTCGAATATCAGTTTCCAGTTTCCAATCAACAACGGGTAAATCTATAGGACATACACGAACACATACTTCACAAGCAATGCATTTATCAAATTCAAAATGGATTCGACCGCGGAAACGTTCCGATGTGATTAATTTTTCATAAGGATATTGAATAGTTACAGGTAAACGATTTGCGTGAGATAAGATAATCATGAAACTTTGACCAATGTACCTTGCAGCTCGGACTGTTTGTTGACCATAATTCATGAACCCAGTTACCATAAGGAACATATCGTAAATATCTATGAATATTTTGGTTTTATTTCTTTCTCTTATTTGAGACAAGTTATGAATATAGAAAATAAATCTTTTACAGTGAAAACAATTGAGACGAAGTTGTTAATAATAGATTACCGAGAGAAATAGGTAAAAGAAATTTCCATCCAAGATTTAATAATTGATCCATTCTTAGCCTAGGCAAAGACCATCTTGTTATGATAGAAACGAATAAGAAAAAATAAGTTTTCGCTAATGTAATAAAGAGATCAATTGTAGTTCCAAAAACTCCATATGTTTTATTGATTTCAAAAAACTCAGAAACGAATATGTACGGAATAGAGATATTTGAACCGCCCAAGTAAAGAACTGTTACAAATAATGAAGAAATGAAAAGGTTTAAATAGGAAGCAACGTAAAATAAACCAAATCGAATACCCGAATATTCTGTTTGATAACCCGCTACTAATTCTTCTTCTGCTTCTGGTAAATCAAAAGGTAATCTTTCACATTCTGCTAGTGAAGAAATTAGAAAAACAATGAAACCAATAGGTTGACGCCACAAATTCCATCCCCAAAAACCATATTTTGATTGCGCATCAACTATATCAACTGTACTTAAACTGTTAGATAATCCTAGTCGGTGATAACATTACTGTTCCCATCTCTATTACAGAACCGTACATGAGATTTTCACCTCATACGGCTCCCGGAAAGCCTTAAGTAAATCTAAGGACCTGGACGATTATTTATCTCGTGATATATTCATAAGATATAGAAGATTTAAATCGATCGAAGGTTCTGAATTAGACCAATTCAATTCTGTCTGTTCTAGAAATAACGAAATAAGAAAGATAAATCCATTTTAATAAAAGATACAATAAGGCACTTCTGAATTGATCTCATCCCTTAAAAATCAAAATTTGAATTTGTTGAGTAATAACCGAATTCTTCAATAAAATACTCTTTTAGAATTCTCCATAACCCCCCGCATTTTGAATTACGAAAAAGAATTACACATTCGTTTCTTAATTATCATGTGAATTTGATCTCCATGAATATGGGTATAAGAAATCATAAACAAAAAAGAGATCTGCTTTTCGTTTATGATTTCTTCTTCTTTTTTCGTTCCTATTCTTCTTTTTTGTGCTATGAAAAAGGGACTTAAAAAATTTTAAAGGATTTTTTCGTTCCTGATAGTAATTTATTTAATCGGTGGGTGGAAGCATACTCTGGATCGGAGTTATGGGGAGTACTGCTTGCTTTTTTCTACCAACTTAAAGCCCCAATTAGTATTCTTTTTCTATTATGCGTAAATTGTCTTTTGGATAATTTACAAAATCTGTGTTACTAATCCTTTGTGTATCTTGGTGTTTCTAACCATCCACTCCTTTTTTTTATTAACCCCTTATTAATTTTATTTTAATTTAATACATCTATGATCATACAAATGATAATTCATACAAATGATAACTAAAACTCAATAAGGTTGGTCTTTTGAGCCCGCTTCAAAACAGGATGAAAAAGATTATCCAATCTTGGGTTAAATGCCCTCTTCTCTTTATAATTTAATTTATTTGACTTCATTCTTATACATAGAAAATGAGACTCAATATTTTTACTGCCATTTAAAATCATCATACTATCTGTTAACTATAAGTAATAGAGTATTCTGAAATTTTATTCAATATAAGCTGTTTTATTTCACTCATATAACTATCTAATTTAGTTCTTCAATCCGAATTGTGAAAAATCAAATTAAGATAATGAAGGTTTCTATTTAATTTATTCGACTCCTTTCCTATATAGTACTATAAAGAGAGGAGCATAGCAATAGCATCGAATAGCTTTTTGGGTTTCAACGAATCGCACGTAGAGATATTGATAAGACACATAGAGTTAATGGTATTTCATAACTAATCGATTGAGCAGCAGCTCGTAGACCACCCAAAAAGGAATATTTATTATTTGACCCATATCCTGACATAAGAAGGCCAATGGGAGCAATACTCGAAATAGCAATCCATAAAAAAACACCGATATTGAAATCAGATAAAACAAAGTTATAGCCAAAGGGAATTACTGAATAACTTATTAGAATTGATATAACTGATATGGATGGTCCGATACTGAATAAACGAATATCTCCCCTAGATGGAATAAGATTCTCTTTGAATAGTAGTTTTATTCCGTCTGCTAGAGCTTGAAGAATTCCAAAAGGACCGGCGTATTCGGGTCCAATACGCTGTTGTATCCCTGCAGATATTTCTCTTTCTAACCATACAATTGCTAGTACACTTATTGTGATTCCCAATACAAGAATCAAAATAGGTACAAGTATCCATAGAATTCCATAGACCTCTTTGAAAGATTCCAATCCGGAAAAAGAATTTATATCTTGGACTTCCGTTGTATCAATTATCATTTCAACGATCAACTTCTCCCATAATGATATCTATGCTACCTAGTATTGTCATAATATCAGCCAATTTCATTCTTTTAACTAATTGAGGAAGAATTTGCAAATTGATAAAACCGGGTGGACGAATTTTCCATCTCCAAGGAAAACCATTCTGATCTCCTATTAGAAAAATTCCTAATTCCCCCTTGGGGGCCTCAACTCTCACATAAAGTTCTTGTTTCGGCAATTCAAAAGTCGGAGACGATTTTTTCCCAATGAATCGATATTCAAAATCATTCCATTCTGGCTCCTTTTCTCTATCAAAGGAGCGAATTTCTAAATTTTCATATGGCCCACCTGGAATTCCTTCCAAAGCCTGTTGAATAATTTTAATGGATTCCATCATTTCACCAATTCGAACTAAATAACGAGCTAATGAATCTCCTTCTTTTTGCCATTGAACTTCCCAATCAAATTCCTCGTAACACTCATAATTATCGACTTTACGTAGATCCCATTGTATTCCGGAAGCCCGAAGCATCGGTCCTGATAACCCCCAATTTATAACTTCCTCTCTACCAACAACACCTACGCCTTCAACTCGTTCTAAAAAAATTGGATTTCGCGTAATCAGTTTTTGATATTCAATAACCCTTGTTAAAAAATAATTGCAGAAATCAAAACATTTATCTATCCAACCATAAGGTAGATCAGCCGCTACTCCTCCAATACGAAAATAATTATGCATCATTCTCATACCTGTCGCAGCTTCAAATAGATCATATATTAATTCTCTTTCTCTAAAAATATAGAAAAAGGGGGTTTGTGCACCAATATCTGCCATAAAAGGTCCCAGCCATAGTAGATGAGAAGCTATACGACTTAATTCCAACATAATTACTCGTATATAGCTGGCTCTTTTAGGTACTTGAATATTTCCCAATTGTTCCGGTCCATTTACGGTTATTGCTTCTGTGAACATAGTAGCTAAATAATCCCAACGTGTTACATAAGGCAGATATTGTATAATTGTTCGATTTTCCGCAATTTTTTCCATACCTCTGTGTAAATAACCCAATATTGGTTCACAATCAACAACATCTTCACCATCCAGAGTAACAATAAGTCGAAGAACACCATGCATTGATGGGTGTTGAGGCCCCATATTGACTATCATGAGGTCTTTTCTTGTAGCTGGCACATTCATAGGTTTTTCCTCGATTCATTCTTCCATGAATCGTTAAAAAAAAGTGCATCAAAATTCAGGATCTAATAAATCAAATAATTGAAAATGATTCTTGAAATTAACGAATTTGTGAATCCCGAATACCCAACTGATTTATTAATTTTTTATAACGTATTTTATTTTTCTTTGACAAATAAGACAGTAGTCGTTGCCGTTTTCCTAGAATTATACGTAAACCCCTTTGAGATAAATAGTCTTTTGGGTGTAATTCCAAATGTGAAGTAAGTCTTAGTATCTTATTCTGGAAATTGAATACTTGAAATTCAACTGATCCGGGGTTTTCTTCTTCTTTTTTTTTTTGTGAAATAACAGGTATAAATGAATTTTTTATCATAAAATGAAAGCTTTTCTCTCCCCCTCGTTTTTGGTAGATATTTTTATTGATCAGTAATAGTAATGACACTAATTTTTAATTTTGTATATAAAATTATTATTTTTTTTTTTTTTCAAGTCAATTATATTATTAAGGAATGTAATTCAAATAGATAAAAAAATAAATACTATATTTATTAATTCAATAAATAAAAAATTCTATTGTCTTGTGTATTTTCTATTGTCTTGTCTATTTCAAATAAAAATAAGAAAATAAAAATAAGACCATTTATATATATATATATAAATAAAAATATTTATTTATATAGAAAATATTTATTTATATATATATATATTCACATATCAGAATATGATACAAAAAATAGTATGATAATGATAAATAGAAGATAAATGTAGATTCTAAATTAATCTTTCAATCGAGGATACATACGTATCCTTAATATACCGAAACGGCTTCCATTATGAGTATTAAACCAATAGCGGTTCATACAAGCTAAATCTTCTAATCGATAATTTGGCCAAAGAAATAATTTAAAATTCATTAATTTTTTTGTTTCGCTATCAAGATCTTTATTTTTAGCCAAAACTTGAGAAACATTTTTTATTTTATTCTCATCGTCATTTATTGTTTTTCTATGCACAGTCTTTCTATTCCTAGGATTGAAACAAGTTAGAATTCTCAATTCTCTACGGCGTCTAGTGGACAAAAGATTTTCAGGAACAAACAAATCATAAAGATTTTTATTTTCTCTTATCTTTTGATCAACACGACTACTTTTTTTCCAACTCCAACTTTCTCGCGTCTTACTCTTATGAATCAACGGTAGTCTTATGGTTTGATATAAAAGAGATTGTTCATGGTTTTTTCGAGACAGGCGAATAGGTTCAATAAAAAAGGTTAGCTCCTCCTTCAAGTCCTCCGTGTCCCTACATTCTGTATAACTAAAATCCTTCGTAATTGAATCAACCAGCATTTCCATATCTAGCTCTCGCTTTTTAATTGACGTTATTACCATTTTTTGAAAATTTTTAATTCTAAGCAGGAGACAAAATAAGCTGACATTGTCCATTCCTATTTCTTCGTCGGAACTATCACAGTGCAAATAAAAACCAAAATATTTTGATAGTAAGAAATCCCGTTCTCCCCTTAGATCGGTCCTGTATTTATACTCTGATCGTTTAGGATAGTATGAGCTAGATTTAAGATCTACATCTACTCGACTCACGTATTCTTCCGTTTTTAAGTTTAATTCACCTTCTCCATAAAGTGGCAAAACAAAGAATTTTATTGGTAAGATCCAAGGATTCATCTTATATGCATCATATAATTTGCTTAATTTTGAAAAGAACCAAAATCCGGGAATAGGGGATTTGTTATTCTCTATAGAAGTCTTTTTCCTTTTTACATTCCTTCCCATCAAATTGAAATACTTTCTATCCATATTTTTATTTTTTTCCATCTCTTGAATATCATATTCTTCTAGATAATTTTGGATAGTGATATCGCCTATTAGATCCAAAAATTCTTTTCTACATGGGTTGTAATTATAAGAAATCGCTTGGTTTTTCTTTCCTTGCGGTGATCTATATCCATAAATATAGGATTTTTTATTATCTGCAAAATTAAGATATTGATAGGCGAAAAGATCATATCTATATTGTTTTTTAATTTTTTGTTTAGTTTCTATTTCTAATAAGTCTCCTTCTTGTTCTTGTTTTTTGGGAAGAATTAATTGATTTTTTTCAGTTGAATCATATCCAACTAAATCTTTAGTTTGAGCCACACGATGTTCATTGATTCTATTCTTCCATTTTTGTGATCCTAATCTCGACCATCTGTTCGCAGGTAAATCATATTGATAATGAAGCTTGAACCAATTTGTCCATTGATTCATTAACGAATCGGGCCGTTTCTTATGCCTTAATTTGGAATTATATGTTCCTTGTATTCTAAAAAAATAATCCTTTATTTCATTCTTAAGAAAAAAAGAACTTCCAGGAGATTCAAAAATCGATCTTACCTTAAATTTATATCCATTACTAACTTGGATTTCTGATAATTTATAAAGTACATATTTTTGTGACAAAGAAGATACATCCCAAGAATTCTGTGAATTCATATTCGTAATATTCCCAGAATTTTCTATCACCGACATAAATGTAATTAGCTTTTTATTTTGAATATTTTCAATTGTTTCTTGCTTTTTTTTTTGAATGGATTTTTTTACTTTTAGTATTTTGTCTGTTGATTCATTTAGTATTTTTTCTGTTAATTCAAGAAAATCAAGAAAACGTTGTCGATGGATCCTAGCAATACTACTGATCCATAAAAGGATATCTATGTATACCCCTTCTATGAAAATGTTGAAAAAAGAATTGGATTTACGTATTAATCGAACAAATCTTCTTTGTAAGATTTGCAAAGAAGATTTGTTCGAATTCAAATGGATCTCTGAAGTTAGAATCCCCTCTTTTTTTTCTTCTGTCATTGTTTCTATTTGTTTTATGATTGTGTTTGTTTTAACATTAAGATCTTTTATCCTTTTTTCTGTGAATGAAGAATTTATACAATTAATAGATTCCATTTTAACGGGTGATTCCTCAATCACCTCAATCTTTGAATTATTCTTACTGATTGTTGAGCTTTCACTCAGTTCATCTATTATTTCATCTATTGTTTCATCTATTGTTTCATCTATTGTTTCATCTATTGTTTTGAACCTAACTCGAATACTTTTAAGAATACTTTTCAGAATCCTTTTGATGTTCCAGTTTTCTATTTTTTTTAACATAGTTCGAAACTCTTTTTTTCTTTCATTTAAAGTTTTTAGAACTAGAAAAAAACGCTTTTTCAAATCTTTTTTCAATTGTTTGCTTATTCTTTTTAAAACGGGATCCAAAAAGGAAAGCGGGTTTCTTGGGAAACCCTCATCGAGGTACGATTCTACTAGTGTTCCATAACCTGTTAAAAACCAGAAGTTTCTGTTTTGAGTATATCTTTTTTTCTGTCGATCTTTTTTTTTTTTTTTTTCACTAGATTGTACCTTAGATTTGTGCCAAGGTTTCAGAACAAAAGGGTGTAAGATCCTTATCTGAATACCGTCGTTGAACCAGTTTCTTGGCAATTCTTTGGCGGATACTGGAATGCCCTGATAGGTGCAGTTAATATGAACTTCCCTGCTCCAATCCCTAAAATCTTCTGACCATTCGGGATTTTGAAATAATAGGATCCGAATGATATTTTTAGTTATTATCAATGAAGGTAGTAGAATATATTTTCTAATAAAAGATTGAGTTAGCAATACAAAACTTCTAATTATTAGACCATATAGAATACTTTCCCAGTCTTCTTCTATTTTTCTAAGTCTTACTTCATCGTCGTCTTTGTCGTCCTCTCGGTATCTTTGTTCGATCCCTTTCTGAAACTCCAGAAATTCTGAATTGTCAGTACCAGGTTTCCTGAACATTTGTTTCCAATATTGGGGTAGATCATCTACAAGATCACCAAAAATCAAAACTAATGGGGAATCGGCTATTATCTCTAAAAAAGTGGGGGAATGGATACTTCCCCTTGCTTGAGCAAGTTTCGTAATCGCTGTTTTACGCCTTAGAGGGCGCATAGATCCCTTAATTATATCTCGGTCAGAATCTACTTCGCGTAAAAAATTTAGTAGAAAAAAGTCGTGATTTAGTTCCTGTTGATCCTGTTGATCCTGTTGATCCTGTTGATCCTGTTTAGCCTTTTTAGCCTTTTTAGCCTGTTTAGCCTTAGGACTAATCAAATTTGTATTACCATCAAAAACTACTATACGGTCGGCTTTTGCGGAACGAATCTGAGGCTCTTTCATTAGTCTTTCCGTCACTTGCTCCAATTCGTCGATTAAGGTGTATGACCATCGAGGAACTTGTTTACTAATTTCATTTATTTCACTACAATTTTTTCTATTATAAATGGTTTGGTTGTTCTGATCAGTTCTAATTGCCTCGAATAAGAATTTTTTTTTTCTTTTTTTTTCTTCGGAATATATTTTTACTTGGTCATGTTCTGGAAATAAATAAAGTCCGTCAAAATTAAAACTTGATACGGATTTTTCCGAAAATTGACTGATTAAGTTAAAAAAAAAACCAATTTCAGTTAATACTAATTTTCTATCAAATTGATCTATTTTCTGTTCAAATTCTGGAGAATTACTATCATCAAATTCTGGAGAATTACTATCATCAAATTCTGGAGAATTACTATCAATAGAAAGAAGGAGACCATGAATCTTATTTATCAAAATGGAATTTGTTCTGTAAGTTTCATTTTGAATTGATGAGCTTTGTCCACGAAAAGGTCCATTCAAGAAAGGATCATATATTTTAGTTAAATATTTTATTTTCCTCTTATCATCAGACAATCTAATTCGGTTTGCAAATACATCCACAGGAAGAAATTTCTTATATTTCTTATATTTCTTATCTAGAACTTTTGCCCTTTTAAAAAATTCATTGCTTAGTTTCTTTCTTTTTTCGTTATTAGTGGAGCTCCAATCATTAGACAATTCATTCTCATTATAAGAGATTTTATCTGTTGTGAAGAGATCCATTTTATTTTCCATCATTTTCAGAAAAATAGATAAAGCAGGTGGATAGGTGAAAGCTATTCGTTCTTTTCCATCACTTTGACATATATGAAAAAAAAACTGTGAATTTTCATCTCGTACGACTCTTTCAAAGTGATCGTTTTTTATATATCGCAATGGCCTATTCCATCTTTGGTAATCGAAAAGAATAGTTACAAAAGCTTTTTCCACTGCGAAGATCTCATTATCTTGCTCATTATCTTGCTCAATGTTGTCCAAAGTCTTATCTTTTTTCGGAAAAAGATAAGAAATAAGATTAACATCTTTATCGATGGAGTCG